CAATCCCATTATTATATACAAAGGGGCCTTTTGTCACTTAGGCGTAATCAAATTAAGCTAAGATCATCAAAAATCATACAAATTAGAGTGCTAACGTTTTGCACAGGGTAATTTTATGAGATTCGGAGAAGAGGGCTTTTTAAAATAACTAAATACCAAGTTCTATCCTCTTTTGCTGGAAAAGTGTTGCTAGATAGGGCTCACCAAAACAGCACAAATCATAAGAGAAAAATGCATTGTGTAAGCTTTCATTTTATTTAGTCGAGTCAAATAACTAAAAAAGGAAGGAAAAATACTACGAAAGGGTACTTTTATTGAATAAGTTCTATAAAATGATTTAGTAATTATAGAAAGAGTCCTTCTTCTTTTTCCTTTTGCTTTAAGAAAAAAAAAATAGTCAGCGTTTTTTGTTTTCAAAAAGGAGAAATTTAGCTAGAATTCGCTGGAACAAAAAAAGAACCGGATGGGTAGTGACCAGGCCAGTCCGTCGAAAGAAAAGAGCCAAGAACATCAAAGTAAGGAGGCCCTCTTTCTTTATCTTTCTATTTCTTTTTCTTTGTATTAGATCTTTTGCGTTTTTCCTTTACTTTTCGGTTTTTACTTTATCTAAACGGAATTGGTACTAAAAGTTTTCCAAATCGCTATAATAAAGATCAAGAAGGAGAAAGAAAGACTTTTTTGAATCCTTCTTTCTCTTTCATGGTAACCTTTTAATAATTATAATTATCTTTTTCAATTGGGAGAGATGGCTGAGTGGACGAAAGCGGCGGATTGCTAATCCGTTGTACGAGTTATTCGTACCGAGGGTTCGAATCCCTCTCTTTCCGTTTTCGTCGATGACTTGAGATTTTCTTTTTCTTTAACATTTCGAAAACCCCTTTTTTCCTATCTAAACGTGCGTAATAGATAAAAAAAATCCTAAGAAAATGAAAAAATCAAGTTAGAAAAACGAAAAACCATTATTCTTCTATTCTTCACGTCCAGGATTCCGTACTGGGTCATTAGATAGGAATCCAAAGATGAAGAGAGAAACAAAGAATATTACTACTGTGTAAACAAAAAGTTTGAGAGTGAGCATTATACAATCTCCAAGAACATTTTTGGAAAAAACGAGAAAAGAGAATAGATCGTCCATTTTTATATCACATAGTCTATTTTGACACCAAGAAATTAAGTGCTTTCTATAACTAGAAAATAAATCTAATAACTTAAAATTCAGTTGTAATAGAGGGTCTTTGATTCCCCAAACCGACTTTATATCCATAATGAGATAAAGTGGCGGGGGACTCTAACCCTGTATAAAAGAAAATCTAACGAAGGCCTTTCACTGGAAAAGAAAGGGGTCAGAAGGAAATGTGGCTGATTTTTCGCGGCTATCCAAGAATTTCAATTGTGAATCAAAGGTTGATGCTGTAAAGACTTTTTTGATCTTATCAATTGTTATAAAATTTTCTTGAAGAAATCATTAATTTTCTAGGATAGTCTTAAGTTTCTTATCGAAAACTTACAGCAGCTTGCCAAACAAAGGCTAAAAGAAAAAAGAAGAGGGGTATGACTGGCATAATATCTACGATTGGATTCAAAAAAGCATAGGCCTCGGGTAATTTGGCAAAGAAAAGACTACTCGTATAAAGGGCAGAATTAAGACAGATACAAATCAAACTAAAGATATTAAGCATAGCAGACTTTTTGTTCTTGGCGATAATTGCAATTTGATTGAGTTCGTGATATAAGGAAAAATGGAGAAAGTAAGTTAGACAAAAAACTCCTTGTTTTTCTTTGAACCTGCCCAATCAAAAATCCTCCCAGTCTCACAGGAGAGTAGAAGAAATCATATTTTCATCTAATATTTTAATTGAATTCTATGTAATGATCAATAAATTTAGTCGAATTCTAGATCGCCACGTGTCAAATTCCGAGCACGAACCTAGAATCTAGATTATTAGATTCTATCTTAGCCTAAAAATTTCTTTTGCTCGTTGCAATGGACTTGCGCTGAACTGTTGCATTAGTTATAATAATAACTAAAGAAAAAAGTACACTTGGGGCGTAGCCGAGTGGTAAGGCATCGGGTTTTGGTCCCGCAAGTCGAAGGTTCGATCCCTTTCGTCCCAGAGCATATTCATTCGATTCGGCTAGAATGAATATTGCTGTCGTCAACGATTGTGTTGACAAAAACGAACAAACGTGGTAATATAATGAACTAAAAACAAGGAAGCTAATCAGTTGCTGTCGTCAACGATTGTGTTGACAAAACCGAACAACCGAGGTAATATATATAATAAACTAAAAACAAGGAATCTAATCAGTTTCTAAGAATTTTCTCATATTCATTTTTTCTTTCTTGACTTTAGGAATTTTTGAGAAAGGACATTACAAACAAGAAAGACCCTGCGTTTTCATATCTTTCATATCTTTTCATCTATATTGTTTCATATCATTGTTTCATATCATTGTTCATATCAAAGTACATAACATAAGAACACCAGATGTATTCACG